AAATCCGGTTTATTTTAGTTTTATCTTTTCTCCCACCTTCAGAAAAATAAAACATAGACATTTTGCCTATCATTAGAATTTTCTGAAAGGTAACTATCTCAGTTTCATATCATATAGAAATTTATATAGAATTTTTGAAAAAGACTTTCGAAAGGAAAGACTTACTATCTTTGGGATCTGATCCTACACCGCTGCTCAATATCTTAGTGGATCAACTCTATTACATAAGTGGATTCCTAACATTTGTCTCACATCATGACATAAGTAAGCAGTTATTTTTGTATCGGCGCAAAACCTTACTAATTGATCTTTACGGTGCTTACTCTATCAATTAGATCCTTTACCCATAGAATAAAACAGCTAGGCATATCTATTTCTTCATATTTCAACTTCTATGAAGTTTCTTTCTTTTCTACAGCTGATAAAAATCGTTGTTTTAGACAATGCATATGTAGAAAGCCCTTTTTCTAGTATTTACTAGTGAATTTGATCTTTATTTACTTTTTATTTCTATAGTGGAGATAGTCGCACGTAATGACAGATCACGGCCATATTATTAAAAGCTTGTGGTAAGAATGGGTTTCGTTCGAGCGCTCGAAAATAATATTCCAAAGCTTTCGTGTGTTCTCCGTTACTTGTGTGGATAAGTCCTATGTTATAGAGTATATAACTTCGGTCATAGGGATCAATTTCTAGTCGCATAGCTTCATAATAATTCTGTAAAGCTTCCGCATAATTCCCTTCGGATTGAGCTGACATCCGTTACGGTCGTCATTCAATTCACAGAATCTCCGTTACAGAACCGTACATGAGATTTTCATCTCATACGGCTCCTCCCTTATGTGCATAATGATAAAATGATAAAGAAGATGAAAATCTTCTCATTATGAACTAAGTAGGGCTAGTGTTTTTACAAGAAATCTCTAGCCAACCTTCCTGCAAGAGATCTTTTCTTAACATCAAACGTATTGTTACTAGAGAGAAAAGATAACTCCAACAATTTCTTTGTTCTCAACGCTTCCCAATGTCCAGGAATTAGTCACTTCAACAGCCTTCGATGGTTATACGGGTATCCAAAATACAAACGAGATGGATGTTTGTTGTCCCAACCATTCTTTTAGTCCCAAGCTTGCTAAAGAAGGGGATAATTTATAATATAACAAAGTTTTCGTGTTGTTAATTTCTAGGTGTAGTGCTTCTTCCCCTCTGCTACCTATTGGTTAGGATTGACCCGTAATACCGAACCTATAGGTATAACCTTTCGCTCAATACTAGAATCGAGAATTGAAACATAGCATCTGAGGCTGCATTAATCGAGGATACACGACAGAAGGAATTGTTCTATTTCCAAACTTTACCTTCTACAAGCGTAGATTTTTTTCTTTTTTTCCCGATCACGAATCATGTGTATTTCTCGTAAAACCGAGAGTCAAAAAAAAGTCAAATCGCACCATCTCTGTAATAAGTAAATGCCTCTTTTTCTCCTGAAGTTGTCGGAATTATTCGTAATAATATATCGGCTACAATCGAAAAGGTTTTATCAATAAAATTTCCATTTATCCGCGATCTAGACATAGGTAGCAATCCATTCTATCATTGTTCTCATTACTTCTCGGGGGAAAATGATCCCACAAGGAAAAGAATTTTACAGTACGAAATAACATAAAAATAGATTCATTATCATTAAAAAATATGGCCCAATATTAAAAACAATATTCAAATTGTTCTTTTTTACATTACAGGAACAGGAATTGATTGATAAGAATTAAGAAATAAATATTGGGAACCGCATTGGATTCCATCTTACTGGAATAGTCTATCAACGAAAGAAACTATTCTTATTTGATTGAAGTTACAGCTTAGAAAAACCTAAGTTGATTGAATTATGATACAAAGAAGAAAAAGGATCGAATCGAGTAATCATTGTATGATGAAAATGGGCCCATTTTTTTTGTGTACTTAGCGGATATCACTAGACAATCAACTATAAAAAAATTGTTTATCAATTTGTATTTTTAATAGATAGATGGGATAAGGATTTTTGTTGATAACAGGCCTAAAAAGCAATTTGAGAATTCTTCTGGTATGGAATCGTAGTCTAAATAGAATCATGATCTAAAGATATCCATTAACCATAGTCTATAAAATATAGAACCCTAGCTCAGTCGATTCGTTAGAATTTCTAATTTATTGATTTAATGCGGTCGGTTTCTAATTTATTGATTTAATGCGGTCGGTATAGTATAAATAGATTAAATAGATAATCAGAAAAAGAAGATAACATTGTTTTTGCAAACATGAATAGAATTTTTTTAACAGTTTTTATAAGAAAACAATTTTCTATTTTTATCGCTTTCTATTTAGAATTGATTGGTTGTACCTACCCAATAATCTAATTCTAATATGAATAATGAATTATTCACTCGATTTTCGGTTTTTAGGTCATAATCATTATGTAGGAGAGATGGTCGAGTGGTTGAAGGCGTAGCACTGGAACTGCTATGTAGGCTTTTGCTTACCGAGGGTTCGAATCCCTCTCTTTCCTTACCTTCACCTAATTTACCGATCTTACTAACCACAATAGATCAATAGATATAGATCAAATAGCAATATATGACTATTCCAACAGTTAGACCTTTCTTTGATATGGATTCTCTATTCCTAATGGCTGTGGTACGGAAAATACTGTTAAAGAAACGAGTAGACAAGGAATGAAAATATCCCTCTCGGTCTATGACACCTAAATGGAAGAAAAATCCGGAGCAAACCCTTAATTTATCTTAACCTTAGGTTAATTTACTTCGCCGAAAGGGAGGAAAATAGGTTATATTAGTCTTTATTTTCTTTTTGTTAGGTTTAAGTCTGACGAGAATAATATTCTACAACCAGCAATTCATTTATTTTCAAACCGACCCATTTACTATCTATTATTTGATTGACTAATCCTTTATATTGGAATGGTTGAAGAGTCAAATGGTTTGGCAATTCCTCCTGAGGGGATGAATCGAGAGAATTTTGAATTAGAGCTCTAGATTTTTGTTCATCTCTCGCCGCAATAGTATCTCGGGGTTTGCAGCGATAACTTGGTATATCTACTATACGACCGTTGACTAAAATATGTCTATGGTTAACTAATTGGCGAGCTCCCGGAATAGTCGGGGCCATACCCAACCGAAAAAGGATGTTATCCAGACGCATTTCAAGTAATTGTAGTAAAACCTGACCTGTTGACCCCTTTGCCTTTCCGGCGAGACGAACGTATTTAAGTAATTGTCGTTCTGTAAGACCATAATGAAAACGCAATTTTTGTTTTTCTTCTAGGCGAATACGATATTGGGATTTTTTCCCAGAACGCGATTGGTTTCTAAGATCACTTCCAGCTCGGGGCCTTTTATTAGTTAGCCCTGGTAAAGCCCCCAGGCGACGTATTTTTTTGAAACGAGGACCTCGGTAACGCGACATAAAGACTCCTTATTTATAATTAATTAATTCTTATTGATGAAATTTCATTCTACAGAATAAATCTAAACTAAAAATGAACTAAATTCTAAATAAAGCAAAATTTACTGAAGTATTATTCTATTATTAATATTAATTAAAGAATAATGAGATGAGTTGAATAAATATCCAGTTTCCGGTTTTCTATATATAGAAAAGGAAAAGGATTCTGTTCGTGAGATAGTTGGAAATTCCTATCCTATCCTATAATCAATGGCTTTTGCGAAAAGAAGAATACATTTTTTTTTTTCACTTTGATTTCAAAGATGCATTATCAATCATGTAAAAAAGAAAATAAATAGAGAAAAGCCGACTATCGGAATCGAACCGATGACCATCGCATTACAAATGCGATGCTCTAACCTCTGAGCTAAGCAGGCTCACATAACATAAATTCGACATGCAGAGGAATTCAATAAACTCTTAGAATCTTTGCTATTAACTATTTTCATTCTTGGCTATTCATATTCGCTATTTATAACATAATTCATATTAAATATGAAATTCATTATTATTATTTTAATTATTATTATTATTTTAATTATTATTATTAATTAATATTAAATTATTAATATTAANNAATAAATTATCGACCGTTCAAGTATTTTCAATTTCATGGGTAAATGAGTGGAAGAGAGACAGATGTATAGGGTATGTATCCACCTATATTGAATTGCGGATACAGAAATGATAAAATCGTTTTTGATTGGACCGAATACGAGCCTCCTATAGAAGATGAAAGAAGATACACAAGAAATCACAAAGAGGAGAAAACACTTTTTCGAGACAGGCATCTATCTAATGAATTGAACGGTTCCGGTATAAATGAAAGAAAAAAGGGACGGGATCACAATGAGATTTTCATCTCAAAAGGGGGATATGGCGAAATCGGTAGACGCTACGGACTTAATTGGATTGAGCCTTGGTATGGAAACTTACTAAGTGATAACTTTCAAATTCAGAGAAACCCTGGAATTAATAAAAATGGGCAATCCTGAGCCAAATCACGTTTTCCGAAAACAAGCAAAGGTTCAGAAAGCGAAAATAAAAAAGGATAGGTGCAGAGACTCGATGGAAGCTATTCTAACGAATGGAGTTAATTGTATACATTGGTATAGGAATCCTTCTATCGAAACTTCAGAAAAGTGAAGGATAAGCCTGTATACATAATACAGAAGAATTGGTGTGAATCGATTCCATATTGAAGAAAGAATCCAATATTAATTGATCAAACCATTCACTCCATAATCTGATAGATCTTTTGAAGAACTGATTAATCGGACGAGAATAAAGATAGAGTCCCGTTCTACATGTCAATACTGGCAACAATGAAATTTATAGTAAGAGGAAAATCCGTCGATTTCAAAAATCATGAGGGTTCAAGTCCCTCTATCCCCAAAAAGACCATTTGACTCCCTAATTCTTTATCATATCCTTTTGATTTATCCTTTTTCGTTAGCGGTTCAAAACTCCTTATCTTTCTCATTCACTTTTATACAAAA